CAGAATTTATTTGTAATAAGATTCTGATTCATCTCTTAGTTATAAAAATTTGCTTATCATGCCCAACCTAGATATTGTGAGGTACCATACCATAATAAGGTCTTTGACCCTTGGAGGGTCAAAATGTGGAAATGAGGTGATTCAGATTCATCGCAGCTCCCCATAAAGAATTTCAATGTTTGAATTGGGGGTTCATAATGTAGGACTTATCTGATCTTATCAATTGTTCTTATAAATTTTGTTAGAAATTTTTTTTTTTTTTTTCGAAGAAATCGTGAATCTTTCTTAGTATTAAAGATCTCATCGAAAACTTACAGCAGCTTGCCAAACAAGGGCTAAGAGAAAAAAGAGTACGGGTATGACTGGCATAACATCTACGATTGGATTCAAAAAGGCATAAGTCTCGGGCAATTTGGCGAATAAAAAGCTACTCGAATGAAGGGCCGAATTAAGACAGATAGAGATTAAACTTAAGATATTAAGCATACCAAACATTTCGTTTTTAGAGATAATTTCATTTTTATCGTGATATAAGGGAAAAATAAAGAAAGAAGAGAAGGTTTGCCAAAAATCTTCCTTTTTCTTGGAACTCCCCCAATCAAAAATCCTTCAATTCTAAAATCTGATTCAATCCTTAAATCAGAATAGAAGGAATCATACTTTCATACAATATCTTAATTGAATTATATGTAATGATCAATGAATTCATTTCGATTCTACATCTACACATTCTACACATGACGAATCTTAGCAACGCCTATTCTATAGATATAGGATTTAGGCTGAAATTGACGAACAGCCAATACCTCTGTTAGTGTTTATTTGTGTCCAATATAAATCTAAATGGGGCGTGGCCAAGCGGTAAGGCACCGGGTTTTGGTCCCGTTATTCGGAGGTTCGAATCCTTCCGTCCCAGACTGATTCTCTCATAGAAAAGATGAGGTACTTTTAGCCATCTTCCCTAATCCCCTAATAAAAGTCAGTGGGATATTGGATACAATGTGATTCCATTTTTTTTTTTGTTTCTTTCAGATTTCGAATCATTGTTTTATGAATTATATACTCCTTATTGATTGACTTTCTCACAAACGTATCGATTCACATTCTTACAAGCGCAATCGAGTGTCAATGACACGTGTATAATGTATAAAAAAAAAAGATAAATAGAATATATCTATTTACTTTTTATAGAAAGTATGGAAAGAAAAATGAAAGTCTCATTCATATGATATAGGATCATGTTAAATCCTTGCTGAGACTTCTCCAGATAAAATAAAAAAAATACCTATCCTTCCATTTCCATATATATATATAAGCATATATATAAGCATATATCATATATATAAGCTTATATATAAGATAAGGAAGGTGTGGACTGCTGGGTAGCAATTAAGCCAATGATTATTCATGATTCCATATTGAATCAATTCCATACCGGGCATACCGGTTCAAAATTAGAGGAATGTTATGGTAAAACTTCGTTTGAAACGATGTGGTAGAAAGCAACGTGCGACTTGAAGGACATGGTCGGTTGTGGATGCAGGAATCCACCATTTTATATATCTGTGAAGATGCTCTTGGCTCGACATAGTTTGTTCTGTTACACTAGGAAACCCATTTTTTTGGTTGTAAATAGTACATGATGGAGCTCGAGTATAAAGTATTGATTCATTTATCAGGGGAAGAGTCTAGGGTTAGTACCAATCAATAGGTTGGAAAAACTTCGTAACGTAAGTATATCTTCGATATAGAAATCGAAAGGGTAAAATTTTAAAGGGGTTCAAACCAAAAAGTCAAATAGTTCGGAATTGGTAAAAATATTTGACCAAAATTGTATCGTAGGGGAATCAATCATTCGTACGATTCTTTCAATAGAAAGAAATAATAAAAGGTATGTTGCTGCCATTTTTAAACGATTAAGAATCGCCGAAGTAATGTCTAAACCCAATGATTCAAAGCAAGGATAACGGATACCGGAACAAGTAAACGCCATTTTTCAACTGTTTCAACAACTCGAACTAGATTAGAATGTGGAAATAGATTCTAGGTGAGACAAATCAAAAAAAATGGGTTAGAGACGGCTCAATAAATGTTTAAGGATTTCCCCTCTAGGCCTTTGATAATTACCTAACTTGAGTTATGAGTACGAATGATATTTTTCTTCTCAGGAGAGAAGAACAAAAAACGACTCCAATTTTTAGTTATAGTCTAATTCAAAATTTTTTGGATACATTTGCCACTATATACATAATACATAAATTCGAATCATTCTTTCTTGAGCCGTATGAGGAGAAAACCTCCTATACGTTTCTAGGGGGGGGATTCTTCATATACATCTATCCCAATGAGTCATCTATCGAATCGTTGCAATTGATGTTCGATCCCGAAGAGAGGGAAGAGATCTTCGTAAAGTAGGTTTTTACGATCCGATAAAGAATCAAACTTATTTAAATGTTCCTGCTATTCTATATTTCCTTGAAAGGGGCGCTCAACCTACAGGAACTGTTCACGATATTTCAAAGAAGGCGGAGGTCTTTAAAGAACTTCGAGTTAATCAAACAAAGTCCAATTAATGGAATCAAAAAGGGGTGCCTAGCATCTGGCTTTATGTAATTGTTTCTCCACTGATCCCTTTTTTTCTTGCTCTATTCACCATTGCTATAGAACGAAAAAAAAAAGATCCTATCTATATTGAATTGATTCATAATTGATATAAGACAGATAGAAAAAAATCTCGAGTGAATAGATTAAATTACTGGATCTACGAAATGCCGGGATTACCATCAATAGGGCACTTTTTGTTATTGGATGTACTCCACTAACAAACAAAGGGGGCAATCCCGCTTATTGTATCTGTATCTATATTCAAAAAAATTCAATAAATTCAATATTTATTCCTACTTCTTCCTTAACTTATTCCCCCGTTTACACTTCATTTCTTATCTATGTAGCGCCAATCCAACACAAGTGCTTTACTAAATTATTTAGGTTTGATGGTTTGATCAATTTGAGATTTTTTTGTTTTATCAATATTCAATTCATATTGACAATGTTGTATCGAACAAATATAATTCGATCGTGGAGAAATAAATAGATTTCTCCACGGTCCATAAGTTTGTTTATTTACTTCATTTAAATGATGAGTTCACCAAATTCACTGCGATACAAGAAGAAAAGTTTATATATATATATATATATATATTATTATATTATAATAATATAATTATCTAATTAATATTATTATTATATTAATATTATAATTATATTTTATATATTTTTTTTTATTATTATATTATATTAAATATTAATATATTAATATTAGAATTATATTTCTTTTTTATTAGAATTATATTTCTTTTTTATTCCGATCATATCTACAATCTTATCCGGGTTGCTAACTCAATGGTAGAGTACTCGGCTTTTAAGTGCGACTATGATCTTTTACACATTTGGATGAAGCAACGAATTCGTCCATACCATTGGTAGAGTTTGTAAGACCACGACTGATCCAAAACGGGAATGAATGGAAAAAATAGCATGTCGTATCAATGGGGAACTCAGAGAATACTTCGAATACTTCATCCTTACCGGATGGGCAAAAAATCTTGTCTTTGCTTCTTTTCTTGGAACGGGACTAAAAAAATTAACCCTTGGGTCAAGTGAATAAATGGATAGAGCTCCATGGCTCCAATTATAGGGAAAGAAAAAGCAACGAGCTTTTTTTTTTATTTAATTAATATGAATTTGAATAATTTCCCGATCTAATTAGACGTTAAAAATATATATTAGTACCTGATGCGGGAAAAGGTTCCCCTGCGAGTGGATGATGCATTCCCTTTTTTATGAATCCTAATTATTAACTCTATTACGGAGTGAGTAAAGACGAATGTGTAGAAGAAACCGTATACTGACAAAAAGCTAATTTTTTCCAAAGTCAAAAGAGCGATCGGGTTGCAAAAATAAATGATTTCTTGTCATCCTTTTGTGAACTATAACGTGGAATTCGAACGAAAAAAAAATGGGATGGAAAAAGAGAGTATCTGTTGATTGGTCTCCTTGTCTCCGGGGTATCTATTGNTTTTTTTTTTTTTTTTTTCTTACTATATACCTTGTTTTGACTGTATCGCACTATGTATTGTATCATTTGATAACCCAAGAAATCCCCCATTCCTTTGGTTCAAGTAGAATTTCAAATTAAATGGAGGAATTACAAGGATATTTAGAAATGGATAGATCTCCACAAAAACACTTCCTATATCCACTTCTCTTTCAGGAGTCTATCTACGTACTTGCTTATAATCATGGTTTAAATGGATCGACTGTTTACGAATCGATGGAAAATTTAGGTTATGACAATAAATTTAGTTCACTAATTGTGAAACGTTTAATTATTCGAATGCATCAACAGAACCCTTTTAATTTTATTATTTCGGGTAACGATTTTCACCAAAATAGATTCGTTAGGAAAAGCAAGAATTTGGATTCTCAAATCATATCAGAAGCTTTTGCAGTCATTATGGAAATTCCACTCTCCCTGCAATTAGTATCTTGCCTGGAAGAAAAAGAAGTAGCAAAATCTCACAATTTACGATCTATTCATTCAATATTTCCCTTTTTCGAGGACAAATTATCACATTTAAATCATGTGTTAGATATCTTAATACCCCACCCTATCCATCTGGAAATCTTGGTTCAAACCCTTAACTGCTGGATACAAGATGCTCCCTCTTTGCATTTATTGAGATTTTTTATCCACGAGTATCGTAATTCGAATAGTCTCGTTAGTTCAAAGAAATCCATTCCTTTTTTTTTTTTCTCAAAAGAGAATCAAAGATTATTCTTATTTCTATATAATTCTCATGTATATGAATGCGAATCCATATTCGTTTTTCTCGGTAAACAAGCCTCTCGTTTACGATCAACATCCTCTGGAGCCTTTCTTGAGCGAACATATTTCTATGGAAAAATAGAGCATTTTTTAGTAGTGCTTTGTAATCATT